AGGATTGGCTGAACTTGAAAATTTACTCATTGAATGAGTAAACGATTGAATCGGATTCGGTTGGGCGGTACCAACTAAATCGAGTGCTATCTCCCATTTATCTCTTATTGAATTAACTGATCAACTTGCTATCGGACATTTATTTTCGATTTGGTATTATTCCAAAAAGGATTTCGACATATTTCACTTTATTATAATTATGAGAATCAATCCTACTACTTCTAGCCCTGCGGTTTCCACACTTGAAGAAAAAAAACTAGGGCGTATCGCTCAAATTATTGGCCCAGTACTGGATGTCGTTTTTCCCCCGGGCAAAATGCCTAATATTTATAACGCTTTGGTAGTTAAGGGTCGAGATACTGTCGGTCAGCAAATTAATGTGACTTGTGAGGTACAACAATTATTAGGAAATAATCGAGTTAGAGCTGTAGCTATGAGTGCTACAGATGGGCTGATGAGAGGAATGGAAGTGATTGACACGGGAGCTCCTCTAAGTGTTCCAGTCGGCGGAGCTACTCTCGGGCGAATCTTCAACGTTCTTGGAGAGCCTGTTGATAATTTAGGTCCTGTAGATACTCGCACAACATCTCCTATTCATAGATCTGCGCCTGCCTTTATACAGTTAGATACGAAATTATCAATCTTTGAAACAGGTATTAAGGTGGTAGATCTTTTAGCTCCTTATCGCCGTGGAGGAAAAATCGGACTATTTGGGGGAGCTGGAGTAGGTAAAACAGTACTCATCATGGAATTGATCAACAACATTGCCAAAGCTCATGGAGGCGTATCCGTATTTGGCGGAGTAGGAGAGCGTACTCGTGAAGGAAATGATCTTTACATGGAAATGAAAGAATCCGGAGTAATTAATGAAAAAAATCTTGCAGAATCAAAAGTAGCTTTAGTCTATGGTCAAATGAATGAACCGCCGGGAGCTCGTATGAGAGTTGGTTTGACTGCCCTAACTATGGCAGAATATTTCCGGGATGTTAATGAACAAGATGTGCTTCTATTCATCGACAATATCTTTCGTTTTGTCCAAGCAGGATCAGAAGTATCCGCATTATTAGGGAGAATGCCTTCTGCAGTGGGTTATCAACCTACCCTTAGTACAGAAATGGGTTCTTTGCAAGAAAGAATTACTTCTACCAAAGAGGGATCTATAACTTCGATCCAAGCAGTTTATGTACCTGCGGACGATTTGACCGACCCTGCTCCTGCCACTACATTTGCACATTTAGATGCTACTACCGTACTATCAAGAGGATTAGCTGCCAAGGGTATTTATCCAGCAGTAGATCCTTTAGATTCAACGTCAACTATGTTACAACCTCGGATCGTTGGCGAGGAACATTATGAAACTGCGCAAAGAGTTAAGCAAACTTCACAACGTTACAAAGAACTTCAGGACATTATAGCTATTCTTGGGTTGGACGAATTATCCGAGGAGGATCGTTTAACTGTAGCAAGAGCACGAAAAATTGAGCGTTTCTTATCACAACCCTTCTTCGTGGCAGAAGTATTTACTGGTTCTCCAGGAAAATATGTTGGTCTTGCAGAAACAATTAGGGGGTTTCAACTGATCCTTTCCGGAGAATTAGATGGTCTGCCCGAGCAGGCTTTTTATTTGGTGGGTAACATCGATGAAGCTACCGCGAAAGCTATGAACTTAGAAGTGGAGAGCAATTTGAAGAAATGACCTTAAATCTTTGTGTACTGACTCCTAATCGAATTATTTGGGATTCAGAAGTGAAAGAAATCATTTTATCTACAAATAGTGGCCAAATTGGTGTATTACCGAACCACGCCCCTATTGCCACGGCTGTAGATATAGGTCTTTTGAGAATACGCCTCAACGACCAATGGTTAACGGTGGCTCTGATGGGTGGTTTTGCTAGAATAGGGAATAATGAGATCACCATTTTAGGAAATGATGCGGAGATGAGTACTGACATTGATCCGCAAGAAGCTCAACAAACTCTTAAAATAGCTGAAGCTAACTTGAGTAGAGCTGAGGGTAAGAGACAGGTGATTGAAGCGAATCTAGCTCTCAGACGAGCTAGGACACGAGTAGAGGCTGTCAATGTTATTTCCTACTAGTCAATACATCAAAATAATCAAAAGAAGTTTTTTAGAAGTTCTTTTTTATACACCACATTTAGATTCTGCCAATTGAAGACAATCAAGTCTAATCTGATACAACGAAAAAAGGAGGATGGGTAGAAAAACTTATTAGATACCATTGCATTGACTCCGGTATCTAATAAGTTCTACCTACTATTGGATTTGAACCAATGACTCCTGCCGTATGAAAGCAATACTCTAACCACTGAGTTAAGTAGGTAATTTATCACCGCAAAAGAAGACCCATCACCTCGGGGATTATAGATAGAATATAATTTCTAAGCAATACCAATCTGTTAACAGTAAACGGATCAAAGAGTTATCATGTGAGATTAGGAAATATCCATCTTGACAAGAAATTATCTATATGTTAAGATATCTATGACAAGGGCTATAGCTCAGTTAGGTAGAGCACCTCGTTTACACGTGCGCCAATGCTTTTCAAGGGAGCTTATTATGCAATGAACATAGTTGATCTTATTGAAAAATCAATGTCTTACTCCATAGATTCGAGAGAACAATAGCATGACAAATATTTGGTTCGGTCCGATTTTGGTGCGAATTTAGGTGCCAAATCAAATAGAACCCGTCATTGATTTGATAGTTGATAAGGTAAATACCCAGCCCATTCAATGCTAGGCATAATGAGTATAAGGGCTTCAAAAAAACCTCCTTTCATCCTATGAACTTTAAGGTGTATGAAGTCTCATATTCGACTCTTGCAGCGGAACGATAGAGACTCCATTTAACTTAGGTTGATCTAAGCCGAAGGCAGACCTAAGTCAAGGTAACCCTTCTTTGAAACACTTTGGTATTGCTACTAGATCTGAATACAAATAATGAATCAGAGCACATGGAGCCAGCTCATTATCTTCCTGTAAAGAAAAAATATGGTGGACTAACTGATCTTTACATCAGTTGATGAAAGAGCCCAATGCAACAAACAAAATGCATGTTGGGTCTTTGAAACAGTTCGAATCATTTCGATAATAATCAGTTTGATCTGTTTTACCGAGAAGGTCTACGGTTCGAGTCCGTATAGCCCTAATACATTCTATTTGTCTATTTTTGTATAGACATTCTATTTTTGTTTAGTATAGTTTTCATTTCCTCATTAGTACTTGTTTATAGACTGGACAGACCAGACCATTGGTTGTTTCATAGAAATGAAATGAAAGCATTACCACATATTCATGTAAATACATAGGTACCTGAAAATAAAAACAATAATTCATTCCAATGGATCTAATCAGATCAGTATGTGTCAAATCTAGGACAAGAAAAAGAAAGAAAATATAATAGTTCGATGCATTAGATTGTGTTTACGTATTCGTATTTGTATAAAATCAATAGAAACAACGACGATCCTTTACCTGGATTTTAATGAAAAGAATACTTCGAATATGTTAGAAATCCCTAGACATTTTTTACCCCCCCCCAAAAAAATTATTGGTTTTGATAATAACTATGTTATGTTTGATATTATTTTTTGATAATATTTCATTATCTTATTTCATTTTATTATTTATACATTACATAAATTATATATTTACATATAATTTATATAAGAAATATATATTTCTAAATATAAAATACAAAGAAATAAATATAAGGAAATATCAAGAAAAAAACAAAAACATAGTATTACGTTTCAGAATTATGAAACATAGTTATAGTATTACTATTCATTAGAATACATTAGTAATAGAATATTCTATTAGGTTAGATTAGTATATTTTAGTATTTAATTAAATTATTTTTATTATTTAGAATTTTTTTATTTAATATTTTTTAATCTTATATCTATTTTTTTATAGAGAATAGAGAAAGCGAGACAAAGTGAGAGAGTTTTGTTTGTGTAAGAGCGCCTTATTTCTACACCATATCTAAATAGAATCAAAATCAAAAACGGAATCCCGATTCCGTTGGATGAATCTCTAAACAAGACATGCCACGCAGCAAACAAACTCTGAACTATACACTTTGATTTGATTAAAAAAAATTCTTGTTTCACCTAGGAAAACAAGTTCTGGATGAATTGACAATGCCAACTAGAATAATTAAGCATATTCCACATTAATAGGAGTACATTTATGTTTCTGCTTCACGAATATGATATTTTATGGGCATTTCTAATAATATCAAGCGTTATTCCTATCTTGGCATTTGTAATTTCAGGAGTTTTAGCCCCGGTTAGTAAAGGACCAGAGAAGCTCTCTAGTTATGAATCGGGCATAGAACCTATGGGAGACGCTTGGTTACAATTCCGAATCCGCTATTACATGTTTGCTCTAGTTTTTGTTGTTTTTGATGTTGAAACGGTCTTTCTTTATCCATGGGCAATGAGTTTCGATGTATTGGGTGTATCTGTATTTATCGAAGCTTTAATTTTCGTGCTTATCCCAATTGTGGGTTCAGTTTATGCATGGCGAAAGGGAGCGTTGGAATGGTCTTAACTGAGTATTCAGACAATAAAAAAAAAAAGGAAGGAAAAAATTACATTGAGACAGTTATGAATTTGATTGAGTTTCCGTTACTTGACCAAACAACCCCCAATTCAGTTATTTCAACTACATCGAATGATCTTTCGAATTGGTCAAGACTCTCCAGTTTATGGCCGCTTCTATATGGTACCAGCTGCTGTTTCATTGAATTTGCTTCATTAATAGGCTCGCGATTCGACTTTGATCGTTATGGGTTGGTACCAAGATCAAGTCCTAGGCAAGCGGACCTAATTTTAACAGCCGGCACAGTCACAATGAAAATGGCTCCCTCTTTAGTGAGATTATATGAGCAAATGCCTGAACCAAAATACGTCATTGCTATGGGAGCCTGTACTATTACAGGAGGGATGTTCAGTACTGATTCTTATAGTACTG